TGTAACAGAATACGGTATTCTAGATTCATAACCTCTCTCAAGCAAGAGAAAGAAACATCAATTTATTCATGGATATCCACGATATGTTCCCTATGGTGACCGGGTTCATGAATTATGGTCAACAAACAGTACGAGCTGCAAGGTACATTGGTCAAAGTTTCATGATTACCTTATCCCACGCGAATCGTTTACCTGTAACTATTCAATATCCTTATGAAAAATCGATCACATCAGAGCGTTTCCGCGGTCGAATCCACTTTGAATTTGATAAATGCATTGCTTGTGAAGTATGTGTTCGTGTATGCCCCATAGATCTACCCGTTGTTGATTGGAGATTGGAAACAGATATTAGAAAGAAACGATTGCTTAATTATAGTATTGATTTCGGAATCTGTATATTTTGTGGTAACTGCGTCGAGTATTGTCCAACAAACTGTTTATCAATGACTGAAGAATATGAACTTTCTACTTACGATCGTCACGAATTGAATTATAATCAAATTGCTTTGGGTCGGTTACCAATGTCAGTAATTGGCGATTACACAATTCGAACAATTATGAATTCGACTCAAATAAAAATAGCCACGGATAACCCCCTTGATTCAAGAACGATTACCAATTACTAAGATTCCGTTTTGATCTAAAGAAGCGAAGTTTCTTTCATTTTGGTTGGTTAGTAACTACAAAACATAACTATTGATTGGTGAGAATCACGGCTTGATTTGGATTTCGAATAGATTCATATATCCGTGATGATTTCGAAATATCAAATTTCAACTACTCTTTCGGATACAAAAGCGGGATTGGTCCAATAACTGTATCTACATCAATCCACACCACATTAAGATTCAATTCAATTAGGCATATACAAGAAAAAAAAAAGAAAGATAGGGTAACCTCTTTTTTCCTGGCCCGGTCAGTAAGGTCATGAAAATGAAATATTTCAACTTATTTATCTCTTATTTTACACATAATGGATTTACCTGGATCAATACATGATATTCTTTTAGTATTTCTAGGATCAGGTCTTATATTAGGAGGCCTAGGGGTGGTATTACTTACCAATCCAATTTATTCTGCCTTTTCATTAGGATTGGTTCTTGTTTGTATATCCTTATTCCATATTCCATCTAACTCCTATTTTGTAGCTGCTGCACAGCTCCTTATTTACGTGGGAGCCGTAAATGTCTTAATCGTATTTGCTGTGATGTTCATGAATGGTTCAGAATATTACAAAGATTTATATCTTTGGACAGTTGGAGATGGAGTTACTTCACTGGTTTGTACAAGTATTCTTTTTTCACTAATTACTACTATCTCAGATACGTCATGGTACGGGATTATTTGGACTACAAGATCAAATCAGATTATAGAGCAGGACCTGACAAGTAACGTTCAACAAATTGGAATTCATTTATCAACAGATTTTTATCTTCCATTTGAACTCATTTCTATAATTCTTTTAGTTGCTTTGATAGGTGCAATTGCTATGGCTCGTCAGTAATAAATACTTAGAATTAGAAATACAAAATCAAATAAAATAAATAAGGCCGTGTTTTGTTCTGTGTTATTATTATCACATCAATTTCCCTTCAGTTCCATTTTGATATTCTATTGTTCATATATTAAATTGAATGGGTTTGAGTTCGATCCATTACTAATACCTTCCTTTTTTCCGTACTTGTTATATTCTAGTCAATCAAATCGGTTAAATTGTATTGTTGTTCATATTGAAATCAATCTCAATTGATGAGGAGTTGGTCAATGATGACCGAGCATGTACTTATTTTGAGTGCCTATTTATTTTCTATCGGTATTTATGGATTGATCACAAGCCGAAACATGGTTAGAGCACTTATGTGTCTTGAGCTTATACTGAATGCGGTTAATCTAAATCTCGTAACATTTTCTGATTTATTTGATAGTCGACAATTAAAAGGAGACATTTTCTCGATCTTTGTTATAGCTATTGCAGCCGCTGAAGCAGCTATTGGGCCAGCTATTGTTTCGTCGATCTATCGTAACAGAAAATCAACTCGTATCAATCAATCGAATTTGTTGAATAAATAGTCGTAATGATATAAATAAAGACAGATATATAGAATATTTACCAATTAGAATTAGCGTGTCGTGTATAACTCGTATGACCATGTTTGCTGAAACGTAATAAATCAAAGTATCTTGGACCTCTCTCATTCTCATGACCAGATCCAGAAGTGGATTGATTATTAAATTAAAAAAAATTCTGGTAAACCACTGATTCGTCTGGTGTCTACAATATATGATTCAGTTACTACTGATTTTACCAGATCGAAAATTGATAACGTTCAAAAAATTGATAGATCCAATGTCACATTCAGTAAAGATTTATGATACATGTATAGGGTGTACTCAATGTGTACGAGCCTGCCCCACAGATGTATTGGAAATGATACCTTGGGACGGATGTAAAGCTAAGCAAATTGCTCCTGCTCCAAGAACAGAGGACTGTGTAGGTTGT